TCCCTGACCAAATCCACCCACATTAGGATTACTTGTTAATGGTTGATCAAGTTTGATAGATTCGCCCTCTGAAACACGAAGTTCTGGTCCTGGAGGGATAATATCAACCACTTGGCGTCCATCCAATGCATCCGTTATGGTTATTTCGTACCCCCCTTTTTCTTTTCGTATGATTTTGCTTACTATACCCGCTGCTGTAGCATTATAAACCGTATTGTTACTTTTTGTCCCGTCGGGATAAATCTGGCCCCTTCCCCTGTTACCACCTACGTATATTGGGTATTTTAAGAAGTGAACATCTTTATTAGTCGCGGGATCCGGGGAAAGAATAGGAAAAGTGATTTCACTATATTTCTTACCAGGAACAGGCCCTATCACAAGAATATTTTTTTTAGTGGGGCCGTAATTCTGAAAAGATAGATTGCCTATCTTTTCTTTCATCTCGGCAGAAATACGACTGAGGGGGGCTAATTCAAACCCTTCCGGTAAAATAAGAACGGCCCCTACATTCAACCCCCCCTTTTTACCATTAGCAAGAACTTGTTTCAGTTGCATATCATAAGGAATTCTAACAACTGCTTCAAACACAGTATCAGGAAGTACCGCTTGCGGAACCTCAATATCCACAGGTTTATTAGCTAAATGGCAATTGGCGCATACAATACGACCAGTGGCTTCTCGTGGATTTTCAAAACCCTGCTGCGCAAAAATGGGATATGCATTTGAAATGGAGGCCCGAGTTATTATATATATCATGAGTGATACGGAAATGAATCGAGTAATCTCTTCCTTTATCGAAGAAAAAGTATTTCTAATTTGCATGGTCCAATCGTTGATCCCGAAAATTTCTACAATAAAATTGGGTAGGTCGCTAGTATAGTTCCCTATCCACGATTTTGCTATTTACTGAAATAATTTTACTGGAATATAGGAGGAATCCTCTGAATGGGTAGAAAGAGTAAGGTAAGTACGACCTGGAATGCTTTGCTTAGGTACAAAGTAAGAAACATTCTAATTGACTCGTTTTTCAGTCATTCATTGAATGATAAATCACTACAAGTGACGGAGATACACGATTTAAATAAAGGAAAATCCAATATTTGAAAATTGTATCTAGAATGACTGGAAAAGTGGAAACAAGACCAGATATAATTTGATCATTATGAAAAAATCCAAAATCGTTATAGACATAGCCAATCATTAGTTCCCAACCGTGGGGCGAATGGAATCCGATACATAAATCGGTTACTAAAAGAATGGAAAAGGCTTTTATTGTGTCACTTAAATTATATAGGAATTCTTGAACCCAAGAATTAAGAAAAACAAGTTCTTCATTACCCAGAATAGAATAAGCACTTAGAATAACGAAACAGATTAGATTTGTCGAGAAGTGCAAAATTGTATGGATATGCTCCTCATCGTGTATCTTGATCAATTGGATTGTTTCTTTGTGGAGCCCCATACGAAACTTTTGTAGATGTCTTTCCGGGAATTCCTTTACCATTTCATCCAAGAGAAATAGCTCCTCTAATTCTATGAATTTTTCTAGAATACTCTTTTCTTGAATATCGTTCAAAAAAGTTTCGGATTGCCTAGTATTCCACCAATTAGTAACCCAAGATTCTAGACTTTTATTAAATGAGAGAGTGATCCACCGGGGCAAAAAGACTACAAATACTATAAATGAAAGATATCGAAGGGGAATAGATGCGCTCTTTTTTGTCATTTTTTCATCTGTGAATTGTCACCTCATTCGTTGACTCTATGCGATCTAATATTTCTATCAAGCATAAGTTCTATTATAAGGTATCGCGCCTATTAATTATTAATTTATTAATCGAGCCCCCATTTTTTAGTTGTGATTCAGAGGTTAGTCCTTGAATCTAGTGTAGAAAAAATACAGAAATAGAAGAAGAATCCACTTCGAATTCGAATTCAAATGAAGAAATAATAAAAAAATAGATTGTTTCCAGATATCTTAATTGATCAAATATTCGAAGTAATTACTCCTCTTTGATGAATGCCCGAAAGATTCAAATAAAGATTCCAATAATGAATATTTTTCGGATTTCGAAATGAAAGAACTCCCTGTTTATTAAAAAAGAAAATATCAAATTATTAAAAAAGAAAATATCAAATATTTCGAAAAAAAAAAAATTGACAGACAAAAACAAAAAAGGTTTCGTTTTATATTATGAACGCCACGTACACGTTTGCCTTGCTTTTGCCCCACGAGGCGTTCTGAAGAAACTTTAATTAAGTAAGTTATGCTTATAGAAAAAAGAGGATTCTTAGGGGTTTTCCTCTTGCTGAGAAAGCATTTTTTTGCAGTTTCTTTTTTCAAAATACTTCAATTGGTACACGCAAGAAATAGGCCAATTCCGCAGCCTTTTGCTCAATTTCCCGTGGAGTCAAATTCTCATCAGTACGAGTCAAGGGAACGTCTCCCAGGCCTCTGATTTCCATATAAAGGACACGACGAGCATAAATACCCTCTTTTACTTCTATTCTGATGGACTGAATATCTTTCATAAGGAATCGTAAAAAGATGCGGCGATTTTTTCCAGGAAATCCCCAACGAAAAATGCACACTATTCCTTCTTTTCTATCAAATCGATCATAACCGCTACCTACATTCCATGTAATTGTGCACCACAAATAGGAACTAATAAAGAGACCCGCGATCCCATAGAAAGACATTACGATCCCTTGTGGGAAAAAAAGGATTTGTTGAGACGGAAAGAAGGATATCAAATTCTTATCAAGATAACTAGAAATTCCAACCAATAAGAATCCTAATGAACCTAAAAAAAGGATAAACGCCCAGCAGAAATTACTTGTTTTGCGAGATCCTGCTATAAATTCTATCCATATATATTCTGATCGCCAACTCATACATAGTAGATCCAGTTGCATTTTATGGAATAACAAAAAAAAAATTGCACTTTACTTTTTTTTCCGAAGTAACTCTCATCAACTAGTACTATTCTGATGTGAACTTTTAGTAGTAATTAATCGAATTGGTTAGATATAATAAAATAAAAGCATCCCCTTCATATGATTCCCTATCAATAGCTACATACATATGGATAGATTTACTTTAATTTCAGACATGAGTCCGGATCCCAGCCTATTTTTTTTTTAATTGCTAGAATTCGTCTGTCCATATATCATGTTTACGCATGTATAAGATCTTTTTCATTTATGTTCGGAGAAAGCCACCCGTTATTCTTATACAATATTCTACTAAATGGATATCCTTGTTCGCTAAGTCTTGAAAAAAAAAAACTAGATGAGATTTGACCACATCAGATTTAAAAAATCTTTTTTTTTTGAACATGAAGAGATAAAGAGGCCATTGCAATTGCCGGAAATACTAGGCCCACTAAAGGCACAAAAAGGGAGGGTAAGTTGTTGAGAATTGTCATAGAATGGGGTACCTCGATTTAATATTTGTACCTGTTATTGTTATAAGGATATCTTATAATAATTATAATTCATATTATAATTCGTATATTAGTATACTAAGTATATCGAAGTGAGTATATAGAATAAGTGCAAGCAATGTCGAACTAAATAAACGGACTTATTCATCTTTCTACATGAAATAGATGTATGTATGATAATCCACTTTCTTTATTATTCTTACTTCTTTTATTTTTATTCTTATATTGTTCTTATCTTCTTCTTCTAATTTCTTTTTTAATAAAAAAAGAGTCTCTTAAAAATTTAAAAATCTCTGAAAGATTCGTTAGAATCCGACCCAAGAGCAGGAATTCTTATAAAAAGGGGACTTCTTTGGAGATATAGAAAGATGCAAGATTCTATATTTTCTATATTTGAAATATATACATATAGAAGAGGCGAACAGAACACGAAATTCGTTTTATTTGCCTTGCCTCCTAATTCGAAGGAAGAACTCGCTGTTTATGTTGTTGTTTTTTTACCGATATTGCTAATCAGCAATATCGGTAAAAAACAACAATTATCCGCATGATTCTTTCTACAATTAAAGCTTATGTCACCAAATAAAAATGCATTTTTTCGGTTTTTTTATTTTGATTCTGATAAACTAACTAACTAGTTGTTCGCCACAAAAAAAAGTTGAACTCAAGACTCTACTTGACTCTACTTGATTGAATTTTTATTGAAAGGAAAAAAGGCGTGGAGCTGAAATAGCTCACTCAGAACACCTTTTAAAGGGTTACGTGGTACGATTGGATCGAATAAGCCCTTATGGAATAAATATTCAGCCGCTTGTGAACCTTCAGGTACTGTCTTATTCAATGTTTGTTCAATTACTCTTTTACCCGCAAATGCAATATAGGCATTGGGTTCGGCAATAATGATATCCCCCAACATACCAAAACTAGCTGTTACTCCACCAGTAGTAGGAGATGTAAGAATTGATACATAGAATAACTTTTTATTTGATTGATAATCATATAAAGCAGAAGATATTTTAGCCATTTGCATCAAGCTCAAACTTCCTTCTTGCATGCGTGCCCCTCCGGAAGCACACACTAGAATAAGAGGTAAAAGTTTATTGGTAGCATACTCGATCAAACGGGTGATTTTCTCGCCTACTACGGATCCCATACTACCCCCCATAAACTGAAAATCCATAACCCCAATTGCGACGGGAATCCCGTTTAGTTGACCTGTACCTGTTTGAACAGCCTCTGTTAATCCTGTTTTTTTTTGATAAGAATCAATACGATCTTTATAAGGTTCCTCTTCTGAATGAAATTCAATGGGATCCAGAGAAACCATGCCGTCATCCATCGGATCCCAAGTACCTGGATCAACCGAAAGTTCGATTCTATCTGAACTACTTATTTTCAAATAATATTCGCATTGTTCACAAATATTCATTTTTGACTTCAAAAATTTCTTATAATTTAATCCATAACAATTTTCACATTGAACCCACAAATGCCTGTATTTTTGAGTTACATCGAGATTATTCGAACTTTTTCTTATAGTTAAATCACTACCAT